CATTGGTTACTTATTTATTTAAGAAGCTTATGGTATTGGTTACTTATTTATTCAATTGACTTATGGCATTGGTTACTTTATTTATTTAAGAAGCTTATGGCATTGGTAAGTTCAGTTTAATTATTATACGAATTCTAGAATTAATGAATAAATATGAGCAAGAGGATTTCTCTTGCTTTTGGCAGGCATCCCCTACTACTGGGGGGGGCCTACTGGGCTATTAGCTCAGTGGTAGAGCGCGCCCCTGATAACTGCGTCGTTGTGCCTGGGCTGTGAAGGCTATCAGCCACATGGATAGTTCAATGTGCTCATCAACGCCTGACCCAGAGATGTGGATCATCCAAGGCACATTAGCATGGCGTACTCCTTCTGTTCGAACCAGGGTTGAAAACTGACTTTTTTTTTTACCAGGAGGATAGATGAGGGTGATTAAGGTGAGATCGAATGTAGATCAAATTGTTCTATTCATTCGTGGGATCTGGGCGGTCCTGGGCAGCCATGTATTTTGGCTACTTTTTCTCGAGAATCCATGCATATCTTATCAGTGTATGGAAGGCTATCTCTCGAGCACAGGCTGAAGTTCTTATTATTAAGCCTAAATGTGTAAAAAAACACCTAACAACATATCTTCACAGACCAAGAACTACGAGATCACCTTTTATTCTAGGGTGACGGAGGGATCATATCATTCGAATTCATGCTTTTTTCTTTGCGTAGGATGCGGGAAATATAGTAAGTATAGGTCCGGCCGGGAGACTTTTTCTTTCTAAACCTAAAATAGTGGATAGTTAAATACTTGCTCGGTCTTCGACTCGTTCAATTACTTACTATGAACAATTTCCGGATCAGTAGATTAGGGAATCGTTATTCGTCTCCTAATAAACGATGAGAAAAGCAGGATCGAAAAAGGATCTTGGAGTGTCTGGGATTGGGTTAGGAGGATCTTATTAATACCTCCTTTTCTCTTCTCATCCAAATTTTGACTTCTTTTCTTGCCGTTGGTGAAGAAAAAGGAAGGAGAGCAAGTACACTTGGAGAGCGCAGTACAGCGGAAAATTGTATGCTGTGTTCGGGAAGGATGAGTCGCTCCTGAATGAAGAGAGAACTTATTCTCATCGAATCATAGGTGCGATTATTTACTTCACGGGCGAGGTCTCTGGTTCAAGCCCAGGATAGCCCACCCATTATGCGCTATGTAGTAGGATTGTTGTCTGCTTCATTTGATATCTACGGGGATATAGCTCAGTTGGTAGAGCTCCGCTCTTGCAATCGGGTCGTTGCGATTACGGGTTGGATGTCTGATTGTTTAGGCGGTAATGATAGTATTTTTACCTGAACCAGTGGCTCACTTTTTATCAGTAATGGGAGAAAGGACCGTAACATGCCACTAAAAAACTCTATTAAGACGAAGATAGACTGTCAAGAATGTAGAGAAGGTAGGGTGGGTAGTTGGTTAGATCTAGTATGGATCGTACATGGTCCATAGTTGGAGTTGGCGGCTCTCCTAGGGATCTTTCTTATAGGATCCTCGGGGAAGAGGATCAAGTTGGCCCTTGCGAACAACTTGATGTACTATCTCCCTTCAACCCTTTTTAGCCCAAAAAAACGGGGGCAGAAGGAAAAGTCATGCCATGGACCGACCCCATCATCTCCACCCCGTAGGAACTACGAGATCGCTCCAAGGATGCTTTCGTCATCCAGGGGTCACAGACCGACCACAAACCCTGATTTGAGAAGTGGAACGCATTAGCTGTCCCTTCTGATTGGGCAGGAAGGGTCGGAGAAGGGCAATCTTTTTAAGATAAGACCAAAGAGTCGGTGGAAAAAAGAAGAGCTTTTTGTTCCTGGTTCTTCCGGAGTTTGAATTCTTAAGAACTTCAAGAATTCCTAGGGTCAACAACTTATTGCTTTTGGGAGGAGTTGCTCTTTGGAGAGCACAGTACAATGAAAATTGTGAGCTGTGTTCGGGGGGAAGGCTATTGTCGATTGTTGATCTTCTATGGTAGACTTAATCAAGAGGGTTCAATAGACAGTGGTTGACCCTGTGGCGGATGCCAGCGGTTCGAGTCCGCTTATCTCCACCCCGTGATGATTCTGCGGAGCAGATCAGTCATAATCGGCAGTTTTATCTATGATTTATTTTATCGTTCATGGACGTTGATAAGATGCTTTCATGTCTTTAATATTAGTAGCTCCTTAAGACGGCCTTGAGCGGCAAGGTTCAAAAAACTAAGGGCGTACGGTGGATACCTAGGCACCCAGAGACGAAGAAGGGCGTGTTAATCGACGAAATGCTTCGGGGAGTGGAAATTGAGCATAGATCCGGAGATCCCCGAATAGGTTAACCTTTTTAACTATCTGTTGAATCCATAGGCAGACAAGGGACAACCTGGCGAACTGAAACATCTTAGTAGCCAGAGGAAGAGAAAGCAAAAGCGATTCCCGTAGTAGCGGCGAGCGAAATGGGATCAGCCTAAACCGTTAAAACGGGGTTGTGGGA